TGTTCGCTCAAGAAAAGTTCTAGAAGATGTTAATCGTAAATAAGAAGATTGTTTACGAAAAAAAACTAAGAAAAATTCACATTCAAATATATAAGAATTGTACAGGAACCGAAATAGTCTTTTATTTTCTTTTGAAAAAATACAAATAGATTTTTTATGAGTAATAAGAAGACTATTCCAATTATGATATTCGTGAAGAAAGAATCGCAATGAATGCAAAAAAGGAACATCTTGAATCCAGCATTGAAGAATTTGAACCAAGATTTCCATATGGATGGGATGAGGTATTAGTATATCTGAGACATAATTTAAATGCGATAATTTGTCCTCTAAAAAGGGAAAAATGGAATGAATTGATCGTAAATTATGATATTTTGGTATTTCTTTTTTTTCTCCGAAAAAAGATACTAATCGCAGCGAGAACGGAATTTCTACAATAATTGCAAAACTTTCTGATATAATTTGAGAATCAAAATGAGAATAAAAAAAATTGTTATGCCCAATGAACCTCTTTTGGTTAGAATCATTAACCGAAGAAATCAAATAATTCTGTTGATAGATTCGAGTAATTAGGCGTTTTACAAGTGCTAAACTAGATTTATTGTCATAACCAAAAACTTCGACAGGTTCGTAAAAAATCGAACCATTTAAACCATGATCATGAGCAAGTGCATAAATATACTCCTGAAAGAGTAGCGGATATAGGAAGTGTTGTTGCCGAGATTTATCCTTTTCTAAATATCCTTGTAATTCTTCCATTGACTTACATTTCTACTTTAACCAGAAACAGTAGGCATTTCTTGGTTATCAAATTATACATAGTGCAATATGGTCAGAACAGAGTATGTATTATGTATGGCAAAAAATATATACCCCGGAAACAGGTAGTCCAATCAACAGATATTTTTCCTCTCCTCTCCTCTTCTATCCAATGGGTTTATCTTCGTTATAATTCCCAGAGGTTCAAAAATCTTTTATTTTTGCAACCCGATCGCTCTTTTGACTTTGGAACAAATTCTTTTTGTCAGTATACTGTTTCTTCTACACATTCGTTTCCAATCCATAATAGAGAATAGTTAGGATTTTTTAAAAAAACAAAAAAAAAGAATAAAAGGACCACTCACAGGAGAACCCTTCCCCGCATCAGGCACTAATTTTTTTTTAACGTCTAATTAGATCGGGTAATTATTCAAATTAAGATAAGAATAGAAGCTCGTTGCTTTTTTTTACCAGAATTGGAGCCGTGGGGCTCTATCCATTTATTCACTAGACCCAACTGTAAATGTGAATTTCTTTTGTCTCCCCCCCCCCCAAAAAAAAAAATGGGAATAATCCGGTAGGAATCAACTCAAAATTCTACTAAAAATGAATATAAGAAGAAATTCTATTTTCTTCTTATTATTACGACATGCTGTTTTTTCCACCCATTACCTTTCAGGATCAGTCGCGGTCTTATAGACTCTACCAATAGTCTGGACGAATTCGTTGCTTCATCCAAATGTGTAAAAGATCATAGTCGCACTTAAAAGCCGAATACTCTACCGTTGAGTTAGCAACCCAGACAAATATGATATGTAGATACGATCGAAATAAAAAAAAAAATAAATTGAATTGCACTGTACAACTACGTCAAACTATTGAACTAACAAGAAATATAAAGGAAAAATTTGAGGATCAATTATAAACACCAAAATAACAAAATGAGCAGATCGGATTAAAAAACAACGGATTTCCAATAGAAATATCAAAATTTATACAGACCACCCGTTTTCTAAAAATTTTTGATTTTCGTTAAGAAAATACATCTTGTATTGTATAACAGTAAATCCAGCAAACCCATCATTTGACTGAAGTAAAGGAAAAACCAACAGGGGTCGGAATAAATGGATCCATTTATCTACGATCAAATTATATTTGTTCGATACACCATTGTCAATATGAGTGGAATGTTGAGAGAACAAATTCAATTAATTAGTAAGTAAATCAAATAAGGATTTGTGTTGGATTGGCACAACAACAATAAAAAAGTATGAATTTTGGGTAAATAATTACCCAAAATAGATACTAGTTACCTTTCTTTTTTTTTTTGTTATTTCTTTCTATAGAAAGATAATACGAATGATTGATTCCCTTGTAATATAATACACTTTAAATTTGAATCGAAAAAGTTTTCCTAATTCCAACAAATTTGTTTGACTTTTTTTTTATTTCATTTTTCATTTCAAACTTGTTCGGATTTTAACCCTTCGATTTCTATATTGAAGATATACTTACAAAGTTGGTCTAACTTATTTATTGTTACTAACCCTAGATTCTTCCTCCCGATAAATGAATCAATACTTTTTGCTCGAGCTCCATCGTGTACTATTCCTATTTACCAACCCAACACAAATTAGGTTCCTAGCAAGAACAGAATAAACTATGTCGATTCAAGAGCATCTTCATTCCTATAGAAAATGGTGGATGTAAGAATCCACAACGAATCATGTCCTTCAAGTCGCACGTTGCTTTCTACCACATCGTTTCAAACGAAGTTTTACCATAACATTCCCCTAATTCAATTTCGAACCGGTATGGAATTGATTCAAGATGGAATCATGAATAGTCATTGGCTCAACGGTATATAAATACCTTTTATGTATCTATGGATAGATAAATAGTTATCCGGAAAAGTCTTAGAAAGGATTTAAGTTATTTCACCCCATATTCTATCATATGAATGAAACAGATTTCTCAAAAAGACGAATAAACGAATTTACTTAAGTCTTATTTACATCTTCAACGGATTGTTCGGGGTGGTGAATCATGAAAAGGATCCCATTTTTCTCGAACAAAAAAATTCTAAACTTAAAAAGAACAGCCTTTAATAGATTTCCAATCTAATCCCGGATGGATTGGAAATTCCGGAACAAAATCAGTTATTAACCAAATATAAACTATTTCAATGACTCGAAAAGGCCAGAAGTTTCTTTATAATATAGATTTTTCACACTTCTTCGAGTACCAAGGGTTCATAAAAATGAAGATTCAAATCCTTTTTTGTTTTCATGAGTATGGAATAGAAAAGGTCTCGTGTAAGGTAAGATTAAAGTCGTTATTTTTTCTTTCAATTCTTTCTTTCATCTGAAAGAGAAAATAAGAATCAAGAATAAGAAGAATCTAATCTTTTCGTATCCATCATATACAACGAACAATTCTTACCGGAGGTAATCATGGATATTTAAAGAATCACAGACCCTTATTGACTTAACCAAAGGACCGCTGTTACTGAACAATACAATAATATATATATAATTATATAATATAGGACTTGTTCTTTTTTTTTTTATTATCTTGTTATATTTATATTATTTTTATATTATTATATTATACAGTATACAGACAGATTTTGTTTTACTTCAGGTTTCAAAATCTTTCCGCCAATTCCACAGAATATATAAATTTTCATCCATCCAATCGTTACATTACATTGATATCCATTTGAATAAGATCAAATTCAAAAAATGGGATCCAGATTAATTCGTTTTTCTTATTTTTTTTTCTTAGAAGTTTTAAGACGAACCATGAAATGAAATTAATACCAAAAACTACGTAATCTTTAGTCTCCACATAAAATAAAGTGTGGAATTGGGATACACTATTTATTTTTCTTTAGGCCCCCTTGGGAATGGAATAGAAAAAAGGGCCTTTTCCATTTCGATTCAGAATGCATCATGTTATAATTCCCATTTCACGGATATGGAACACAAAGCTTCCATAAGTAACTAACTTCAATATGAATATGAGTAGTACAAGCATACTCTGAATGGGAATGCTCCCCCAATTCAAAAAAGAATTGGGAATTAAAAGAAATATCTTTATTTCTACCCGTGCACTCGATCGCGTTTGTGAGAAACCAAACGAAAGAAAAGATATAATTCGTAGAATTATTCCTAGAATTCAGAACAGAGGGTTGGATCACATTATATCCAAAAAGTTGTTAAAGAGAAGAATCTTTCGTTTCTGATGAAGACGATCTGGGACGGAAGGATTCGAACCTCCGAGTGACGGGACCAAAACCCGCTGCCTTACCGCTTGGCCACGCCCCATTTAGATTTATATTCGACACTAATAAAGACTAATATTGGTATTGGTCATTCGTCAATCCCAACCCAAATACATATGAAATACATTGTTGCTAGGATTCAACACATGTAAATATAGAATAAAAAAATTATTGATCATTACATAAAATTCAATTAAGATATTGTATGAAACTATAATTCCTTGTATTCTCATTTGAGAATGAAAGGAAAGATTTTGGATTGGGGAGAGTTCGAAGAAAAGGAAGGATTTTTTGACCCGCCTTTTCATTTTTTCCCTCATAAAAAAAACTCAACCAAAATCAAATTTTCTAATCTACAAGAATGAAATGTTTGTTATGCTTAATATCTTTAGTTTAATCTGTATCTGTCTTAATTCTACCCTTTATTCGAGTAGTTTTTTCTTCGCCAAACTGCCCGAGGCTTATGCCTTTTTCAATCCCATCGTAGATGTTATGCCTGTCATACCTGTACTATTTTTTCTCTTAGCCTTTGTTTGGCAAGCCGCTGTAAGTTTTCGATAAAATCTTTACTACTCTGCAAAATTCATGATTTATCCAAAAAAATTCTAAAAATTGATAAGATCAGATAAGTTTTACATTATGAACCCTCGATTCAAAAATGGAAATTCTTGTATATTGAATTGAATGACCGCGGTGATAAATTTTGATCAACTTATTTCCTCGTTCTGACCTTCCAGTAAACAAGGACTTTCTAAGGACCCCACAATACCCAACAATGGATATGGCCACAAATTTTTGGTAATGAAGGAATCAGAATCTTTCTTTTCTTGTATTCCAAATAAATTCGTGAAAATTGTTTTTTTTTTTCAAGAAAAGACTTCATTTTTTGGGGCGTTATGTCAAAATAGTGTATGTGATAAAAAATGGGCAATCTATTTCCTTTTTTCAAAAAAAA